ATAGAAAAGGATTTATGCAATCAATAGTGTAGTGAATCTATATAGAATAACTTCGAGTCCTTGTTTCTTACTTGGTATTAGAGTTCGAATGAAAACCGCCCAATTGCAGGAATTTGCTATTTTGTGAGGATAAATCAAATAAGGTTTTCCTTAGAAAATTATTATTATCAATTATCAATGATATGATAAATAGATACGAATAGAGCAAGAAAAGAAGGAAATAAAAAAACAAAGTATAGAAAAGATATCCAAAATGATATAGAAATCACTATCCTACCCTTAGTTTTTATTTCCTTAATTTAATTGAATTTGTTTTGATTAGAGCCAAGTTCCTTAAAAACCTCTGCCTTTTTTAAAATATCCTGAACAGTTTCTGTAGGCTGAGCACCTTTTTCAAGGAAATAGAGAATTGCGGGAACGTTTAAATAAGTTTGATTCTTGATCGGATCATAAAAACCCACTTTCCGAAGATCTCTTCCTTCTCTTCGGGATCGAACATCAATTGCAACGATTCGATAGACGGCTCATCGGGATAGATGTAGATGAAAAAGAACCCCCCCTAGAACCGTATAGGAAGTTTTATCCTCGTACGGCTCGAGAAAAAATGATTCGAAGTTTTGTCTATGGATAAAATTATAATAAATAGGAAAGGAATCCATATAAAATAAATTATTCTATAATTAAACTCATAGTCATAGTATAGTCTTTTTTATTTCGCTTCCTTCCTGAAAAAAAATCATTTGTACTCATAACTCAAGTTCAATAATTCAAAAATTTGAAAGATTTTTATTTAATTTTGAATCTATTTTTTTTATTGAGTGGTCTTTAACCCACCCTTTTTGTCTCGTTTAAAATATATTTGGATTCTTTATTCGGATCCGTGAGACAATTAAAGTGGTGTTTCCTTGTTCTGGGATCCTTTATCTTTGTTTTAAATCATTGGGTTTAGACATTACTTCGGTGCTTCTTAATCCTTTCAAAATGGTAGCAACATACCCCTTTTTTGATTTCTTTCTATCAAAGAATCATACCAACGGTTGATTCGTGCGTGATACACTGTGGATTGAAAAAGGTTTAGCCGTTCCAACAATTTTTTTTTTCAATTTTGCTCGAATCGGATCCTTTTGATTTCTATTATCTATTAATTATAGAAGATATACTTACGAAGTTGTTCCAATTTATTAATTGGCATTAACCCTAGATCGTTGCCCCTGAGAAATTAATCAATACTTTCTACTCGAGCTCCATCATGAACTATTTACATTATAACCCAATAAAAAAAAGAAGAGTTATAGTAGAATAGAACAAATGACGTCGAGCCAAGAGCACCTTCATTCCTAATATAAAATGGTGGATAAGAATCCACACGGGATCGTGTCCTTCAAGTCGCACGTTGCTTTCTACCACATCGTTTTAAACGAAGTTTTACCATAACATTCCTCGAATTTGGAATCAGTATGGAATTGATTCAATTATGGAATCATGAATAGTCATTGGTTCAATCAGTACAGAGACAAAGTCATTTATATTTCTTATTTTCTACATAGATAATAATTTATTTTTATAGATAATATAATAAATATTTTTCTTCAGAAAAATTAGCAAGACCTCGGCTTTTTTTGTATGAATGGAACATTTTTATTTTTATGAACATTTTTCTAATTTTCTATAAATATATCTCGCAAAAAATATCTAATATCTATCTAAGAGAAATAGACAGAAATCAAATCAAAATAAAATATAGAAATAACATAACTAGCATCACACGAATAAGGAAATTCTATTTGACTCTGCTTCTTGAAGTGACTCAATAAGATAGACTGACCCATTTTCAACTTCCCAAAGATGGAACCTATAAGGAATGATTCCAAATTAGAAATCTTGATACTTGATATTTGAAAAAGTTTCCTACTTTCTATCTACATCATTATTTGAGTAAAGTTTTATAGTAAAGACTCCCTTTTTTTATTTTCTTATCATCATCATAAGAATAAGAAAGAGAAATCTTTGCTTTTTTTCGAATAGAATTGTCAATGAAATGATGTAAAGTAAATAAACTAAATAAGCTAAATACATTGAACAAAAAAAAGAAATCTCATTGTTAAATATTTCAATTTTACTATTTTAGGGATGCAATTTCTTTTTCACAAAAATAAAAAGACTATTGTCACTGAAATAGGATAACAATACATACCTATAGGCTAAGCACTTCCTCGTTTTATATGTATTTTCTTTTCATATTTTGTTTAACCTGAGGTTAAGTAATCTTTCTGCAACTATGCTCTATGCCCCATCTTATCTTTATCTGGGTCACAAAAGGATTTTGAACTCGATTTAGTTCAGTTTTTGTTGTGAAAAAATATAAAATAAAAGAGAAATAATATTCTATTCCAATATTAGACCTTGAAACAGAACCTTGTTGAACAAAAAAGAAGTATTAGGATACAATGGATGGATATGCTCTGGGACGGAAGGATTCGAACCTCCGAATAGCGGGACCAAAACCCGTTGCCTTACCGCTTGGCTACGCCCCATTTCCTTTTTTTATTGCACACTATAATAATAATAAAGAATAATATTGGTATTAAGTGTTCGTCAATTCCAGTCCAAATATCTAGAGAAAATCTTTATTCTTTATAGAATCTATTATAGATTCGTGTTAGGATTTTGGAATGTGTATATCTATAATAATTCAATTGGATTTATTGATCATTACATATAATTCAATTAAGATATTGTATGAAAGTATGATTTCTTCTATTCTCCTTTGAGAATTGGAGGATTTTTGATTGAGCGGAAAAAGAAGGATTTTTTTGTCTACCCTACTTTCTTCATTTTTCCTTATATCAATAACTCAATCAAAATGCAATTATCTCGACGAAAAAAATGTCTGTTATGCTTAATATCTTTAGTTTGATCTGTCTTAATTCTACCCTTTATCCGAGTAGTCTTTTCTTCGCCAAATTGCCCGAAGCCTATGCTTTTTTGAATCCAATCGTAGATGTTATGCCAGTCATACCTCTGTTCTTTTTTCTTTTAGCCTTTGTTTGGCAAGCTGCTGTAAGTTTTCGATAAGATTTTAACACTATCCTAGAAAATTCATTATCATTATTTATTCGAGAAAAATTATAACAATTTATGATGATAAGATCAAATAAGTCTGACAGTATGAACCTTCAATTCAAACATTGAAATTTCGAATAGCGGCGAGAAATCAGGCTCGTCCTATTTCCCAATTTTAATCCTTTTTCCGGCGAAATACCCTATTAGATTAGGGTCCCTTACAATATCTAATTGTGGGTATGAAAGTGATTTGTGGTAATCAAAGACTCTTATTACAAATTTCAACTTCATTTGAATTTCTGAACATTTTTTTTTCTATTTTTAGAATTCATTTCTTGGTGTCAAAATAGGATATGTGATATAAAAATGGAGGATCTATTATCTTTTCTCGTTTTTCTTTTTCAAAAAATGATCTTGGAGGTTGTGTAATGCTTACTCTCAAACTTTTCGTTTACACAGTAGTAATATTCTTTGTTTCTCTCTTCATCTTTGGATTCCTATCCAATGATCCAGGACGTAATCCTGGACGTGAAGAATAAAATAAAAATTTTGTTTTTCTTGCTTGATTTTACAATTTTCTTAAGATTTTATTTTAGCTATTCCACACATTTAACTAGTAAAAAAATAAATAAGGGGTTTGCAAAATTTTAAAGAAAAAAATAAAAAGTCATCAACGGAAACGGAAAGAGAGGGATTCGAACCCTCGGTACGAATAACTCGTACAACGGATTAGCAATCCGCCGCTTTCGTCCACTCAGCCATCTCTCCCAATCGAAAAAGATAATTACTATGTTACAGTACACATCAAGTAAGGATTAAAGAAAGTATTTCTTTCACATTCTTTATCGTTATTATATAATTAGCAATTCCATTTAGATGCTCGAAAGATCCAAATAGAAAGATAAATAAAGAAGACCTTATTGCTTTTATTTTGTTCGAAGTGCCTTTTGGGCCTGGCCCGGTCAATACCCAGCCGGGCCCTTTTTTTCTTCCAACGAATTTACTTTATTTATAGGCAACAGACTCTAAATAGCAAATTTTGTATCTGTGTAACAATTTCCGTTCTGGGGTTTACATATACTTATAATTTTTGTTATAATGGAAATTGAGAAGGATTTTTGATTCAAAAGAATCAATCAATTAAGTTAATCAATCAATTAAGTATGTATAAATTTGTATTTTCTTATGTCATCAGGCAAACCAAATTTTAGATTCAAATCCCAGAATCATTCACGAATTGTTAGTCAAGGAATAGTTAATGGTTCCCCTTTGTCATAAATTTTGACTTTTTTGAGTAAAAATCCACATTTTATTTTTCAAAAGTCCGTGGAAGTTTTTCGGCATTGTGTGTTTTGAGATACTATACAATCAATCGAAGGCGTAGATCAAATACAATCAAAAGGGCAATAAAAGGTTTCTTTTCTAATTTTTCTAAATTTAGAAAAAGGATTAAAAAATGGATGCAATATGCAAGTACAATAAACTAAAGTCTAGTAAAAAAAGGGGGGGATTTTTTCTCCTATTGTGTATCGTTTTGGCGGCATGGCCGAGTGGTAAGGCGGGGGACTGCAAATCCTTTTTCCCCAGTTCAAATCCGGGTGCCGCCTCATCAACAAACGAATTGAAATTTCTTATTCTGTTGTGCTGTTTTATTCTGTTCTGGGAATTTTGTAAAAAAAAAGATTGGAAATCTTTGAATCTAAAATTCAAATCAAAGAAAGATTCTAATGGAAAAATTAGAAATAATGGTCGAAGCAAGACTTCCCGATTCTCTTCTACTGCTAATGTAATGTCTACTGATTGGGTCTTGAATTACATTGTATAGCCGGGATAATTCAACTACTAGTTGGGGAAAGTGCTTTCTATACTGTAATCTACATATATATAGACGAATAGCAAAGCAATTGATCTATGATCTAGCAATTGATCTATGATCTATTTTGACTTTCAAGGGCACGAAAAAAAAAAGAAGGGGCCCTCGTATTTGATTAATGGATTCCATTACTAACATTCCTTTGTAATGTCATTGTGTATTTTACTTGTGTTTATTCTTTCCCGATTAGAAATCATTAGAAATCATATAGGAATTTTTGAAATGGATTTTTTTTCGTTCATCAATAGTGTTCTGCCAGAATCCTTTTTTGACTCTGGACCATTCATTCTACTATTATTAGTGAGCAATAATGGAATAATTCTATCATAGAGATAAGGGACATAATTCACATGGATATAGTAAGTCTCGCTTGGGCTGCTTTAATGGTAGTCTTTACATTTTCCCTTTCACTCGTAGTATGGGGAAGAAGTGGACTTTAGAAGCACTCCTACTTTAGTTGAGGAATGAAACTGTTTTATAGATCGTTCTGTAACGCATTTTTTATTTAAATTGAAAAATTTTCAAATAAAAATATCTTCATTTCTAAATTCCATTGGATTGGATTCTAGTGGAGAAATGTAGTCTATAAAGACTAATTATTTGAGATTCATCGGAATCGGAATAAATAGATAGATCAAAGAAATAGAATTGGGTCCTACGTCAATTCTATATATGGATAATAATAATAATCACTACATATATTGAAGATAGAAGCTAATATAGTATACCAAGTTTATTAGAAAGTCAAGTATAACTTTATATACTACTATAACACTAATAGAGAGTATGGTAAGTAAGAAATAAATTTCTTACTTACCATACTCTCGGATCTCATAGAATACCGCCGACTATAGCCCGTGGATTTCATCTAAGACGCAAAAATAGAATACTTTTCTTTTGATTTCTTCAACTATTGAGAATAATTCAGAAGTCAAGTTTCATTTAAAGTAATTAATTATTTTGACTTTCTGTTTTTACGTAAATTATAAGTAGAAAAGCAGTAGGAACTAAAATGAACAGTGCAGTAGCAATAAATGCAAGAATATTTACTTCCATAATCTCATCGTTTTTTTATTTCACAATAACTCGGGATTTAATCCCATAGAGATGATAAATTTTTCGCCTGTCAATTCAATGAATACATTAACTATTCACTATCGATGATTTTGAATCGGATCAATATCATGAATAAAAATATCTGAGCTATTAAATTAATTCGTCGTCGAGAATTGAATAGTATAACATACGAAGATCCTTTATCCATATCGAATCCAAGATTGGATTCCCGGACCAATCAAAAATTCATTTATTTATCCTTTTTTTTATGTTCTTTGTTTTCTATAACCTACCTTAGGTCTTCCTTGTAGAACCATCAACTGAAGTATCATCTAACCACCCGTCCGTTTCCATTAACTACAAAACCCCAACAAACAATACAAGCGAAGTGGAACAAGAGAGGAATTAGGTTCTAAATTTTAATGATCCAATTTTCTTTGGAAGAAAAAGAAGTATGAGAAATATTAGTCGCGGGAGAAAAGATGGAATATTTTATCAACTTCACTATTTTAGTTCTTTTCATTTTAGTTTAGGGTTTGTTCTTTCTTCGATAGAATCCTGAAAAAAAGAGGGGAAACCCCTTCGGAATTCAATTGCTCTCTGTCCCTTCTTTGACAGAAAATGGAGAGGCGAATTAATGTACTTATTGGATTAGATACGTCGGGACTGACGGGGCTCGAACCCGCAACGTCCGCCTTGACAGGGCGGTGCTCTAGCCTATTGAACTACAATCCCAGGGAAATAAGAAGAGATCTTGCAGAAAATTTGGATTCTTTTTTATTCTGAAGAGATCTTGCAGAAAATTTGGATTCTTTTTTATTCTCTTGTATCAGGTCAGGTATTTCTTAAGGGTTCTATCAAGTAGATTGGCGAATTGTTGGGCCGAGCTGGATTTGAACCAGCGTAGACATCTTGTCAACGAATTTACAGTCCGTCCCCTTTAACCACTCGGGCATCGACCCAGCGTCTAATTTATTTTAGACGTTCCATAAGCCACTTCCTTTCGTTTCCCAGGCAGACTTTACAAATATATATCACTTGATATAAAATAGAAAGTCCCACTAAGTAGACTAATAGAAGGACTTGACAAATATAGATCACTTGATAGGAAATCCCGCTCCTATAGTCTTGTATACCCCCAGAGGGACTTGAACCCTCGTTTTCTCCGTGAAAGAGAGATGTCTTAACCACTGGACCATAGGGGCGGCCCTGTGGCCATCATAATAATAATATAATATAATAATAACTTAATATAACTCAGGCTGAGAGCCACCAAAAGGAGACACATAAAATATTCGGGGGTTTAATGGGAATCAAACTTTACCATTAAATACAACCTTGAAACTTGATTTCATTGGTCTTTTTCGTCTTTATATCTCTCAGTCACAAAGGGTTATACCTTGGATCCAAGATCTACCACTCTGCAGTAGATTCAAGGTGGTTTACCTAAATATGATTTTTTTTTGTCGCTCAAATTATATTGAGCCCTAAGTCATACTGTCAATTGA